AATAACTCCCTTTGGGATTCTACGCGCATTCTTACGTGAACCAATACGTCTATTTCTACGTGAACCAATTTTTGGTATAGGTTTTGCCATATTTTATCATCTCATAAATATAAGTCAGAGATATATGGATATATCCATTTCATGTCAAAACGGATCCTGGTTTTTTTACTGATTTTTTTGTACATCTGTATATCAGGTCCTTTAGATTTCGGGAGTCCTTTTTGATTTAAAAAGATTATCCTTGTCTTTGTTTATGTCTCGGGTTGGAACAAATTACTATAATTCGTCCCCGCCTACGGATCAATCGACATTTTTCACAAATTTTACGAACGGAGGCCCTTATTTTCATATTTGTCACTCCTTTTCTTAATTCTGAATCTACTTAAATTTAATTGGAAGAAAATAAATTTCTTAAAATTTTTAACTTCGAATTGTATCCCTACGAAAGAATGTTGAAATCAAAAAACCACCCAATTATTTGAGTCTTTACTTTTGAATATACTGAATATAATATACAAATTATATTCCCTTTAGTTGAATCATAAGAACTTACCACAATTTTGTTAATTTACTATAATTAATTATATTTAATTAATTATATTTAATTTATAGGTAGTATATGTATAAAATTACGTTGAACCTTTCCCGAAGCAAAACCTAGAATCGGATTTTTGTTATCTAAACGAACTCGAAACATACATACCATTGGGACGTAGTTCAGTAATTAAACCTTCGCAAATCCGTTTTTGTTCTTTCATTCCAGGTAAAACGGCTTTGAAGCATCAACGAATTAAAGAGGCATAATATTATAAACCTACCCTTTACTCTTTTTTTTCACAAATATGAAAGTTTCGCATATGATTTGGCTATCAGAAAGATTACCATATATAACACAAAATTTCCCCGCCGATTCCTTCTATTCGAGCCTCTCGGTCTGTCATTATCCCTCGAGAAGTAGAAAGAATTACAATCCCCATTCCGCCTAAAATTCTCGGAATTCGTTGATAGTTAGAATAGATTCGTAGGCCGGGCCGACTGATCCGTTTTAAATTTAAAACAGTTCTATATGGTCCTTTCCTATTTCTTCTATGTCGTAGGGTTAAAACCAAAAAAAAATTATTGCTTTCCTGATGTTTTCTCACGTTTTCAATAAAACCTTCTCGTAAAAGGATTTTAACAATATTTTCAGTGATATTAGTAGATGGTATTCGAACTGTTCTTTTTTCATTCATGTCAGCATTTCGTATAGAGGTTATTATGTCAGCAATAGTGTCTTTACTCATGATAAACTAAGATTACTGTTGCCCCCGAATTTTGATATAATCAACATGCTCTATTTCTTTTTTTCTGAATTCATAAATATTTATGAATTTTAAAAGGTATATACGTGATATACAAACAATCTACTAATTAAATTAATCCATTTCATTCAAATACTATAAACTATATCACGGTATTCCCTTATAATACTTCGGGTGCTAATGAAACTATTTTAGTGAAATTTAACTGTCTTAATTCCCGGGGGATCGCGCCAAAAATTCGGGTTCCCTTTGGATTTCCTTCTTGATCAATAACAACTGCAGCGTTGTCATCATATCGTATTATCATACCGTTGTCGCGTTTGAGTTCTTTACAAGTACGTACAATTACAGCTCGGATCACTTCTGATCTTTCTAGAGGTGTATTTGGTACTGCTTCTTTTATTACAGCAACAATAACGTCACCAATATGAGCATATCGTCGATTACTAGCTCCTATGATTCGAATACACATCAATTCTCGGGCCCCGCTGTTATCGGCTACATTCAAATGGGTTTGAGGTTGAATCATATCTTTTTTTATTGATTTTGTCTTTTTCAATGTAAAGGGTGAAAAAAAAGAAATATTGTTTGTTCAAAACAAGAAACCTACAATTGTTTTTTTTATCAAAAAAATTCTTTCCTTTTGTTCTACATTCCTATCCTATACCGAAAGAATGAATTGAGTTCGTATAGGCATTTTTGATGCCGCTATTGAAATAGCCCTTCTGGCTATATTTTCTGCCACTCCGCTCATTTCATAAAGTATTCTGCCGGGTTTAACAACAGCTACCCAATATTCGGGAGATCCTTTCCCCGAACCCATACGCGTTTCGGTCGGTCTTACTGTAACTGGTTTGTCTGGAAATATACGGACCCAGATTTTTCCACCGCGGCGTGCGTTTCGTGTCATTGCTCGACGCCCCGCTTCTATTTGTCTAGACGTGATCCAAGCGGGTTCAAGTGCTTGAAGAGCATATCTACCAAAGCAAATACGATTACCTCGATAAGATATTCCTTTCATTCTTCCTCTATGTTGTTTACGGAATCTGGTTCTTTTGGGGTTATAGTTGATGGTTGTTTATCAATTCCATCCATCTCTACTACAGAACTGGACATGAGAATTTCTTCTCATCCAGCTCCTCGCGAATTAAACGATAAAAAAAAAAATACATGGTGAATAATACACTGAATCGGGGTAT